AACATGCAATATTTAAATAATGTAAATAAAGAGGATAAAAAAGAAAAATGCACTCCTAGAGGTTTTCCTGTTTGTCGGGGGGTTTACAGGATGATAGTGATCTCAGGAGTGTGGGGGGGTAGGGGGGGTTTACGCGCAGAAACCGGGGGCACAACAGAGAAATTAGTAGTGAAAAAGTCACATTATGCACTTGAGATCCTTAGTTGTGGTTCTTCAGGGAAAGTCTTACTATAATTAACCATTTATACGGCGGAGCCTCAAAGTCCAGTTCACCCTTGTCTATTTGCTGGGAGTTCACTGTGAAATGCAAAGTGAAAGGAAACCAAAAAAAAAAACCCCTTGCACGCTGGCTTGCGTGCCTGGCATGCTGGGTTATGCAATACTAGTACGCCACCATTAACTTATGCACGGAGAAATCAGCTCTGCATGGGGGTTAATCTGTTTATGGCCCTGAAATAGGAACCAAATGCCAGGAATAGTTCACTAGGTGAAACCCCCACAATATTTGTCCCTGACCATCAATAAGAGTATGCATTAAGAAATAAATCATTGGTGGGCTCTTACTACATTAAGTATGGGGGTTCGTTAATATGTTGGGTTATGGATATGAATTCATTCATTTCAAGTTGTACTGCTGGGAGATTTTGACTGGGATCACAGTATGTCCATCTTCTATACATGGTTTATGTCCTGGCAATTCCAATGGTGATGTATGAATGGTTAATTTCAAGCTATGTTGATAATACATAGCGATGTTTTTGTCCTCACTTTTAGGTTAAAAGATTATGTTAAAAATGTCCTGAGAGAGGAGATTTTCGGTTTTGTAACAGGTTTGCAGGTGTTGAGGCTAAAGCGGGCTTGGTCGGGTAGGGACTAGCTTGTTAATAAAGGTCGAAAATTTAGGGGGGCGGGGGGTCGGCGAAGAGTAGTTAAACTTAGAATTCTGGCTTTGGGAGTCAGTGGTAGAGGTTAGAGTCCTCTCTTTTCGAGCGCTAGGGAGGGCTTTAACCTCCGTCCTCCGGTTTACAAGACCGGCACTCTGGGGCTGAGCTACTAGGGCAGGCTCATTCAAGTACTTTATTTTCCAGTCAGCCTGCGGCTGGGACTAGGACCAGCAGCAGGAAGAAGTAGAGGAAGGAGGCAACTTGGCCGATGATGATAAAGGGGTGTTCGACGGGCATTCCCCCAATTCATGTAAGGATAACTACGTCTGCGACGAAGGTTCAAAATAGGAGTTGGGTAAGAGGGCGGAATATTAGGCCCCGCTGTTTGGAGGTATGAAGGATCGGGACTAGTATAAGAACAAGAATCGATGCAAGGAGGGCGAGGACTCCTCCTAGCTTGTTAGGGATGGAGCGCAGGATGGCGTAGGCAAATAGGAAGTATCATTCCGGCTTAATGTGCGGGGGAGTAACTAGGGGGTTAGCAGGCGTGAAGTTGTCGGGGTCCCCTAGGAGGTTGGGGTAAAAGAAGGCTAGGGCGGAAAGGCCCGCTAGTATAATGACGAATCCGAGGAGGTCTTTGTAAATAAAGTATGGGTGGAATGCGATTTTGTCCACGTCGGAATTAATGCCGGTTGGGTTGTTTGAGCCGGTTTCGTGGAGGAAAAGTAGGTGGATGGCCGTTACGGCGATGATGACGAAGGGCAGTAAAAAGTGGAAGGCGAAAAACCGGGTGAGAGTGGCTTTGTCTACGGAGAACCCTCCCCAAATTCACTCGACAAGGGTGGAGCCTACGTAGGGGACGGCGGAGAGAAGGTTAGTGATAACTGTGGCCCCTCAGAAGGACATCTGACCTCAAGGGAGGACATAGCCGACGAAGGCGGTCATTATAACTAGGAGGAGAAGGATTACCCCAATGTTTCAGGTTTCTATGTAAAGGTAAGATCCATAGTATAGGCCTCGTGCGATGTGAATATAGATGCAGATGAAAAAGAAGGATGCTCCGTTGGCGTGGAGATTCCGGATCATCCATCCGTAGTTCACGTCTCGGCAGATGTGGGCAACGGAAGAGAAGGCGGTGGCGACGTCAGATGTGTAGTGCATGGCTAGGAAGAGTCCCGTAACAATTTGGGCAATTAGGCAAAGGCCCAGGAGGGAGCCGAAGTTTCATAGAGCTGAGATGTTGGAGGGGGCGGGGAGGTCAACTAGTGCGTCGTTTGCAATTTTTATCAGGGGATGTGTTTTTCGTAGGATGGCCATTAAGGTTCTTGTAGTTGATTTACAACGGTGGTTTTTCAAGTCATTGGTCCTGGTTAGAGTCCGGGCAGGAATACATGTCTTATTTGATGTCCTTGTTTCTTTTTGGTTTTGTTGTTGGGATGGTGGGGGTGGCTTCAAACCCCGCCCCTTATTTCGCGGCGCTTGGATTAGTTCTTTCAGCAGGTTTCGGGTGTGGAGTGATGCTAAGCTGCGGGGGTTCCTTCTTGTCTTTGGTTTTATTTTTGGTATACTTGGGAGGGATGCTGGTAGTGTTTGCGTATTCCGCGGCTTTGGCGGCTGAGCCCTATCCGATGTCTTGGGGAGACCGGTCCGTGGCGGGGTATGTGGTGGTGTATCTTGGGGGGGTGGCATTGGCGGGGTTTAGTCTGCTAGGGGGGTGATATGATATTACTTGAATTACAGTAGATGAAATGAAGGAGTTTATGGTGTTGCGGGGGGATGTAGCAGGGGTTGCCCTGATGTACTCCTTAGGGGGCGAAATATTGGTGGTGTGTGCCTGGGCACTGTTGCTAGCGCTGTTTGTGGTTTTGGAGTTAACTCGGGGGTTAAGTCGGGGGGCGCTTCGAGCTGTCTAAATAGCAGGACGAGGGAGGTTAAGGTGAGAGTGAGGAGAAAGATGGTTAGGTAGGTTTTAATTAATCCGCGTTGAACATTGCTTGTTAGGGTGGCAAGGGGGAGGTTGGAGGAAGCAATGGCCTTTGGTCCCGTTTTCTCTAGTCAAGTTTGGTCAATCATTTGGGTAGCGATGCTTTGCCCTAGTACCATAAAGGTTTTTGGGAGGGTGCGGTGGACGATGTTGGGGAAATACCCCAGTATGTTGGAGAAGTTATGGGGGGATAGGCGGGGAATTGGTTTGAACTGTTTGCTTGTGAGGGTGGCAAGTTCTAAGGCTATAAGAAAGCCAATGATGGTTACGATTAATGCGGCTAGCTTGAGGGGGGGTGCTATGGTCATAATAGGGGTTTTGTTTGGTGTAAGATTTAGGGTAATAATTAGGCCGGCAAAAATGCTTCCTCAAGCTAGGCGCTTAATAGGGTTGATAACTGCAGGGTTGTTCTCGTTGATGGGGGGAAGAGGGGAAAACCGGGGGTGGTGGAGGGAGACGAAGTATACTACCCGCAAGCTGTAAATGGCAGTGAAGGAGGTGGCAAGGAGGGTTAGAGTCAGGGCTCAGGCGTTCAGGTAGGATGTGTTCAGGGCTTCAATGATAGCGTCTTTAGAAAAAAAGCCTGCCAAGAATGGGGTTCCTGTGAGAGCTAGGCTGCCGATTGTTAGACAAGAGGAAGTGAAGGGGGTGAGGTGTTGAAGACCCCCTATTTTGCGAATATCTTGTTCGTCGTTCAGGCTGTGGATAATTGACCCCGAGCACAAGAAAAGCATGGCTTTGAAGAAGGCGTGGGTACAGATGTGGAGGAAGGCGAGTTGTGGTTGGTTTAGGCCGATGGTTACTATCATTAGTCCTAGCTGGCTCGAGGTTGAGAATGCGACAATCTTTTTGATGTCATTTTGTGTCAGAGCGCAAGTGGCGGTGAAAAGTGTAGTGAGGGCGCCGAGGCAGAGGCAGGTCGTGAGTGCCACTTGATTATTTTCTATTAGAGGGCTGAGCCGAATAAGAAGGAAAATTCCGGCTACGACTATAGTACTGGAGTGAAGTAGGGCAGAGACCGGTGTGGGACCCTCCATCGCGGAGGGTAGTCACGGGTGGAGGCCAAATTGTGCGGACTTCCCGGTGGCGGCAAGGATTAGTCCTATGAGTGGGAGAGTCAGGTCGTGTTCTTTAGAGGACGCGAATATTTGTTGCATCTCTCAGGAGTTGAGGTTTGTGGCTAGTCAGGCTATGCTGAGGATCAGTCCAATGTCGCCGACCCGGTTGTAGATTACTGCTTGGAGGGCAGCGGTATTGGCGTCTGCTCGTGCGTGTCACCATCCAATTAGGAGGAAGGATATGATACCAACACCTTCTCAACCAATGAACAGTTGAAATATGTTGTTAGCAGTAACCAGGATAATTATAGCTACAAGAAACAATAGAAGGTATTTGAAGAAGCGGTTTATGTTTGGGTCCGCGTGTATATATCAAGAGGCAAACTCTAGGATAGATCATGTTACGTAAAGGGCGATGGGTGTAAAGATAATGGAGTAGTGGTCGAATTTTAGGCTTAGGTTAATATCAAAGGTGAGGGTGTTTATTCAGCTTCAGCTGGTGATGATAGTTTCCGAGCCTTCATTAAGGAAAATAAAGAGGGGAAAGAGGCTAACAAGGAAGGCTGTTTTTACGGCGGCGGTGACGTGGGAGAGGGCTCAGTCTTTCTTTAGGGGGGAGGGGTTTAGGGTGAGGAGGAGGGGGGAGAGGAGAAGAACAAAGATTAAGATAAGGCTTGAGTTTATTAAGAGGGTTGTTGGGTGCATAGCTTTTACTTGGATTTGCACCAAGAGTTTCTGGTTCCTAAGACCAACGGATGAGCTGTTATCCTTTAAAAGCCCGAGGGAGCCAAGGGGTTTAACTTTGGGGATAGGAGATTAGCAGTCTCTATTGCCGTCGGGCCTCTCTCGGTGAACGAGGGGTTATTAGTCCCTGTCTTCAGAATCACAATCTGACGTCTTCGTTAGACCTACGCGCTACAGGAGAATCACCCTCAGATTAGTTCTGGCTTGAGGATGAGGAGGAGGAGCGGGAGGAGGTGAAGGGAGATCAGAAGGTGTTCTCGGGTGTGGGAGGGTTCCAGGGCAAATATGTGCTGAGGGAGAGGTCCTCGCTGGGTTATAAAGGAAAAGTAAAGGGAGTAGCTGGCGGTAATTAGGGTGCCGAGGCCAGTTAGAATGAGGGTTCAGTAGGATCAGTTGAATAAGGATGAAATAATAATCAGCTCCCCCATAAGGTTCTGGAGGGGATCTGTAGCTAGGTTGGCCAGGTTAGCTACGAATCATCATGTGGTTATTAGGGGTAGGACTGCTTGAAGTCCTCGCGCTAGGAGTATAGTACGGCTGTGAGTTCGTTCGTAGTTGGTATTTGCGAGGCAGAAGAGGGCGGACGACGCAAGGCCGTGGGCGATCATAAGAACTAGGGCACCGGTAAATCCCCAGGGAGTTTGAATTAAAATGCCCGCCGCTACTAGCCCCATGTGGCTAACGGAGGAGTAGGCAATGAGGGACTTCAGGTCTGTCTGCCGAAGGCAGATGGACCCGGTTATGACGATTCCCCAGAGAGCGAGGGCGATAAATGGGTAGGCCAGGTCTGTGGACTGGGGTTCAAGAATAACCATAATTCGGATTATACCATAGCCCCCTAATTTTAGGAGGACGGCAGCTAGTACTATGGATCCGGCAACGGGGGCTTCAACGTGTGCTTTAGGAAGCCAGAGGTGAATCCCGTAGAGCGGCATTTTTACGAGGAAAGCCAGCAGGCAGGCCGCTCATCAGAGCTTCCCCCCTCAGGGGGAGAGGACGATGGGTTTAGAGTAGTGGAGGGTTAATATGGAGAGTGTGCCTGTTTCATTCTGAAGAATAAGAAGGGCGACTAAGAGAGGGAGGGATCCTGCCAAGGTGTAAAATAGAAAGTAGGTACCTGCGTTGAGGCGTTCAGTTTGATTTCCTCAGCGTGTAATAATAAATAGCGTGGGAATGAGGGTGGCCTCAAATATAACATAAAAAAGGATGATTTCGGTGGCACCGAAGGCTATAATAAGAAATATTTGGAGGGAGATGAGAAGGGTGATGAAGATCCGTTGGCGGGTAACAGGTTCTGGGGAAATGTGATTTTGACTAGCAAGAATTATTAGGGGTAGGAGCCAGCAGGTGAGGACCAGTAGGGGGGTGGAGAGGGGGTCTGTCCCTATGTAGGGGTTAAGAGTTAGCCATCCGGTTTCTGAAGTACTTTTTAATCAAAGGAGGCTTGTCAGGGCAATTAACAGGCTTTGGGCTAGGGAGGTTGTCCAAAGTCATTTCTTAGGGGCTAGTCAAACCGTTGGGAAGAGCATGAGGGTAGGTATCAAGATGTTTAGCATTGTAGGAGGTTAAGGTTCTGGAGGTGATCTGTGCCGTGGGTTCGAGCGGTTGCTACTAGGAGGGCTAGGCCTGCGCTGGCTTCGCAGGCCGAGAAGGCCAGAAGGAGGAGGGGAGTGGCAGAGTAGCCGATGGTTTCTAGTTGTAGGGTTCATAGGGAGAGGGCAATGAAAAGAGACAACATCATACCCTCCAGACAAAGGAGGGCTGATAGAAGGTGGGTTCGATGAAAGGCTAGCCCCATGAGGCTTAGGACGAAGGCTGTGGAGAAGGCAAAGTGTGTGGGGGTCATAAGGGAATTGTGGGCTTTAACCACAGTTTTTTGAGCCGAAATCAAATGTCTTGTTTGGACTAACTCCCTATTCTGCTCACTCAAGGCCCCCTTGAATTCATTCATATACTAGGCCTAGGGTCAAGAGAACTAAAATAGCTGTTGTTCAGGAGAGAGTAAGAATAGGGGTGTCTAGTTGATCCCCTCAAGGGAGGGGGAGGAGAAGGGCAATTTCCAGGTCAAAGAGGAGGAAGAGGATCGCTACTAGGAAGAAGCGAAGGGAGAAAGGGAGGCGCGCTGAACCCAGGGGGTCAAACCCGCATTCGTAGGGGGATAGCTTTTCGGTATCTGGGGTTATCTGGGGGAGTCAGAAAGAGACTAGGGCCAAAACAGCGGAGAGGGCGGTGGTGATAAATAAGATTACAGCGAGAAGGTTCATTATCCTTCCCTGGGGTTTAACCAGGTCCAGGTGATTGGAAGTCACATATACTGACCTTATACTAGAAGGATTATGAGCCTCATCAGTAAATTGAGATGTAGAGGAAGAGTCAAACTACGTCTACGAAGTGTCAATATCAGGCGGCAGCTTCAAAGCCGAAGTGATGTTTTGATGTAAAGTGATAGAAAATCTGGCGGAGGAGGCAAATGGCTAAGAAGGTTGAGCCAATGATGACGTGTAGGCCGTGAAACCCGGTGGCGACAAAGAAGGTTGATCCGTATACGCCGTCTGCAATAGTAAATGGGGCTTCATAATATTCTATGCCTTGCAGGAATGTAAAGTAGAAGCCGAGAAGAATAGTCAGGGCAAGGGATTGAATTGCTTGATCTCGCTGGCCCTCTATGATGCTGTGGTGAGCTCATGTGACTGTGACCCCTGAGGCCAGGAGGACTGCGGTGTTTAGAAGGGGAACTTCAAAGGGGTCTAGGGTAGAAATGCCTGTCGGGGGTCAGCACCCGCCAAGTTCGGGGGTGGGGGCCAGACTAGCGTGGTAGAAGGCTCAGAAAAATCCGACAAAGAAAAAGACTTCGGACGTAATGAAAAGGACTATGCCGTACCGGAGCCCTTTTTGTACAGGGGGCGTGTGGTGGCCTTGAAAGGTGCTTTCTCGGACAATATCTCGCCATCATTGATATATAGTAAGGAGAAGAAGAATAGTACCTAGGGTCATAAGAGTGGTTGAGTGGTAGTGGAACCAGATTGCTAGGCCAGAGGTTATGAGGAGAGCAGCAACTGCACCTGTAAGCGGTCAGGGGCTGGGGTCAACTATGTGGTATGCGTGTGCTTGGTGGGCCATTAGACATTTTCTTGTAGGTAGAGGCTCAAGAGGAGAACAAAGACGTATGCTTGAATTATAGCGACTGCAACTTCAAGGAGTGTGAGAAGAAACAGTAGGAGGGCTGTTAGGATGGCTACAGAGGGCATAAGGGGTAGGAGGACAAAGGCGGCTGTTGCGATAAGTTGAATTAGTAGGTGGCCTGCTGTTAGGTTTGCGGTAAGTCGAACCCCAAGGGCGATAGGTCGAATAAATAGGCTGATGGTTTCGATGATAATGAGAACGGGGATTAAAGGGGTGGGAGTTCCCTCGGGGAGAAGGTGGCCTAGAGCAATTGTTGGTTGATTTCGCATACCGATGATAACGGTGGCGAGCCAGAAAGGTACGGCTAATCCCATGTTAAGCGAAAGCTGGGTGGTGGGAGTGAAGGTATACGGGAGAAGGCCAAGTATGTTTAGCGAAAACAAAAACATTATAAGGGAGGTGAATAGAAGCGCTCATTTATGTCCTCCTGGGTTGAGAGGTTGAAATAGCTGTTGTGTAAAGCGGTTAATAAATCAGCCTTGTAGCGTTAAGAATCGGTTGGTTAGTCAGCGAGGGGTGGGGGAGGTGAACAGAATTCAAGGGAGGGTCATAGCAAGGCCAATTAGGGGAAGTCCTATAAGTGTGGGGCTCATAAATTGATCGAAGAAGTTTAGTGCCATGGTCAGTTTCAGGGTTCGGGTTTTGTCTTTTCTGTGCTTTGCGCGGTGGGGTCGTTGGGGAAGGAGTGGTTGAGGACTTTGGGGGGGAGGACAGTAAGAAACACTAGTCAGGAAAACACTAGGATAGCAAATCAGGGGGCTGGGTTTAGTTGGGGCATGCCACTAAGGGTGGTTGCGAGCCACCGTTCTCTAGCTTAAAAGGCTAGCGCTATTCTCCTTAGCTTCTTAATGAGGCATCTTCAAGTATAAGTGAGGATCAATTTTCGAAGTGTTCAAGGGGGACTGCTTCAACAACGATAGGTATAAAGCTGTGATTTGCGCCACAGATCTCTGAACATTGGCCGTAGAACACGCCTGGTCGGGAGGTAATAAAGGCTGTCTGGTTTAATCGGCCGGGTACTGCATCCATTTTAACCCCGAGAGCTGGGACAGCTCAGGAGTGGAGTACATCTTCAGCGGAGACTAAAATACGGATGGGGGATTCAACGGGGACTACTATCCGGTGGTCGGTTTCTAGGAGGCGGAATTGACCAGGGGTTAGGTCTTGGGTGGGAACTATGTAGGAGTCAAACCCGAGGTCTTCGTAGTCTGTATATTCGTAGCTTCAGTATCATTGATGGCCCATAGCTTTAATGGTAAGGTGGGGGTCGTTAATCTCGTCTATGAGGTACAAGATCCGGAGGGAGGGGAGGGCGATTAGGATTAGAATTACTGCTGGGAGGATCGTTCAGATAATCTCAATTTCTTGGGAGTCTAGGATGTATTTGTTTGTGAGTTTAGTAGAGACTATAGCTACAATAATATATAAGACCAGGGTACTAATAAGAAAAACGATTATAAGGGCGTGGTCGTGGAAATGGAGGAGTTCTTCTATTACAGGTGAGGCCGCGTCTTGGAATCCTAATTGTGAGGGATGAGCCATTATAGCTTTCGCTCAAGACACGCGGGGTTTTAACCCACAATTCTGCCTTGACAAGGCAGGGTAATGGAGTTTTACTAGCGTCTTATTAAGAAAGTGGCAGAGTGGTTGTGTGCTTGGCTTGAAACCAAGATACGGGGGTTCGATTCCTCCCTTTCTCGTTATTTGCCTTGAACTTGAACAAACGCAGGTTCCTCAAATGTGTGGTAGGGAGGAGGGCAGCCATGTAGTCATTCTACGTTAGTGGCGGTTAGTTCTACTGCTGCTACTTCTCGTTTAGCAGCGAATGCTTCCCAAATAATAAACAGGAACATAATTACTGCCACTAGGGAGATAAGGGAGCCGATTGACGATACGGTATTTCAAAGTGTGTAGGCGTCGGGGTAATCCGAGTATCGGCGGGGCATGCCTGCCAGGCCTAGGAAGTGTTGAGGGAAAAAGGTGAGGTTAACACCGACGAACATTACCCCGAAGTGGATTTTTGTTCATGTACTGTGCAGAGTATAGCCTGAGAACAGGGGGAATCAGTGAACGAACGCAGCTACGATGGCAAAGACGGCCCCCATAGAGAGAACGTAGTGGAAGTGAGCTACCACGTAGTAGGTGTCATGGAGAACAATATCCAGCGAGGAGTTCGCCAGAACAATGCCGGTTAGACCCCCAACAGTGAAAAGAAAAATAAACCCGAGGGCCCACAGGAGAGGAGTTTCTCACTTAATGGCCCCTCCGTGGAGCGTAGCCAGTCAACTAAAGACTTTAACACCTGTGGGGATGGCAATAATCATTGTGGCGGATGTAAAGTAGGCCCGTGTGTCAACGTCCATCCCAACTGTGAACATGTGGTGAGCTCAAACAATGAAGCCCAAAAGACCGATTGCCATCATGGCCCAGACTATCCCCATGTACCCGAAGGGTTCCTTTTTTCCTGCGTAATAGGCAACAATGTGGGAAATCATTCCAAACCCTGGGAGAATAAGAATGTAAACTTCCGGGTGGCCAAAGAACCAGAATAGATGTTGATAGAGAATTGGGTCCCCCCCTCCTGCAGGGTCGAAGAAGGTAGTGTTGAGGTTTCGATCCGTGAGGAGTATAGTAATCCCGGCTGCGAGTACGGGGAGGGATAGGAGAAGAAGGACGGCAGTGATTAGGACTGCTCATACAAACAGGGGGGTTTGATACTGTGAGATGGCAGGGGGTTTCATGTTAATGATCGTAGTAATAAAATTGATAGCCCCTAGAATAGAGGAGATTCCTGCTAAATGTAAGGAGAAGATGGTTAGGTCAACGGATGCGCCGGCGTGGGCAAGATTGCCTGCCAGGGGCGGGTAAACTGTTCAGCCAGTCCCAGCCCCAGCCTCTACTCCGGAGGAGGCAAGGAGGAGGAGGAAAGAGGGGGGAAGAAGTCAGAAGCTTATGTTATTCATGCGGGGAAAAGCCATATCAGGGGCGCCGATTATAAGGGGGATGAGTCAGTTTCCAAATCCACCAATTATGATTGGCATTACTATAAAGAAAATCATAACGAAGGCGTGTGCGGTGACGATCACATTGTAGATTTGATCATCGCCGAGGAGGGCCCCCGGTTGGCTAAGTTCGGCACGAATTAAGAGGCTTAGGGCAGTGCCCACCATGCCGGCCCATGCACCAAATACGAGGTAAAGGGTGCCAATGTCTTTGTGGTTAGTTGAGAAAAATCAGCGTGTGACTGTCACAGGTGCGGTGGCTGAGGTTTAAGCGGTGGGTTGTAGCTCCATGAACAGAGGTTTAAGTCCTCTCCGTGCCAAGCCCCGGGGTGTTAGCACGCAAGATTGCAAATCTTGAGAAGCAGGTTCGCCCCTGCCGGGGCTTTCCCGCCTTGCTGACTGCTGTCGGCGGGAAAGCTAGACGGATGCTCGCTGGTTTGGGCGCTTAGCTGTTAACTAAGATTTTGTAGGATCGAGGCCTTCCCTTCTAGAAAGGTTTTAGCTTAATTAAAGTATCTGTTTTGCATGCAGAAGATGTAGGGTAGAGTCCTGCAAGTCTTACAGGGGCTGAGGGGTTCTCACCCTCGTTTAGGGCTTTGAAGGCCCTTGGTTTGTTTTTATCCTAAGCCTCTTAAACAGGGAGAGCGGAGGTAATAGTGGGGACAATTGGGAGAAGAAGAAGGGTAAGGGCAGTTGATGTTGACAAGAGGAGAGTAGATTGTGGGTTGTGAAGGCGTCAGGGGGTGGAAGCAGAGACGGTATTAGGGGACATGGTCAAGGTTATTGAGTAGGAGACTCGGAGGTAAAAGAAGAGGCTTAGGAGGGCAGATAGTGCAGCGATAGTGGCGGTGAGGGGTAGTTGCTGTTTAGTCAATTCTTGAAGAATAAGCCACTTCGGTATGAATCCGGAGAGGGGGGGGAGACCGCCTAAGGAAAGAAGGGTAAGGGGGGCAATCGTCGAGATTGCAGGTGCCTTGGTTCAGGAGGTGGCTAGGGCATTAATGGTTATGCTGTTGTTGAGCTTTAGGGTTAAAAACACGGAGGATGTCATGATAATATACAGGAGAAGGGCTAGCAGGGTTAGGTGGGGGGCAAATTTCAGGATCAAGATCATTCAGCCAAGGTGAGCGATGGAGGAATACGCCAAGATCTTTCGTGTTTGGGTTTGGTTCAGGCCTCCTCAGCCACCCACGAGGGTGGAGGTAAGGCCTAGGAATACAAGAAGGTTTGGGTTGATGGTTGAAAGCTGGAGGATGAGGGCGAAGGGGGCGAGTTTTTGTCAGGTAGATAGGATGAGGCCCGTCGTTAGGTCTAGGCCTTGAAGGACTTCCGGAAGCCAAAAGTGTATGGGGGCGAGCCCGACCTTTAGGGAGAGGGCAAGAATGACTATAGTAGTGGCTAGGGGGTGGGAAGTAAGTTGAATATTCCATTCCCCAAGTATTCAGGCGTTGGTAGTACTGGCAAACAAGATTATGGCAGCGGCGGTTGCCTGTGTAAGAAAGTATTTAGTGGTAGCTTCAATTGCTCGGGGGTGGTGGCTTTGGGCCATAAGGGGAAGGATCGCTATAGTGTTGAGTTCAAGGCCTATTCAGGCCAAAAGTCAGTGGGAGCTAGCAAATGTAAGGGTGGTCCCTAGGCCTAGGCTAAAAAACAGGGCGGCAAGAATGAAGGGGCTCATTAGTAAAGGAAGGACTTTAACCAACATGTTTGGGGTATGGGCCCAAAAGCTTTACTTAGCTGACTTTACTAGAAGATGGTGTAATGGGAGCACTAGGAGTTTTGATCTCCTGAGCTTGGGTTCGAGCCCCTCTCTTCTAAGGAGCTGGAGGGATTTTAGCCCTCGTAGTTCACTCTATCAAAGTGGTCCTTAGGCGTTCAGGCACAGCTCCTGGCTAGAGTTGGGGCGGAAGGCCCGCGAAGGCGATGGGGAGGGCTAGGCTTCAAATAATTAGGGCAAGGGTAAGGGGCAAGAAATTCTTTCATGCGAGGTGCATAAGCTGATCGTATCGAAATCGTGGGTAGGAAGCTCGAACTCATAGGAATATTGTGGAGAGGAGGGCGGCCTTAGTTATCAGGTTAACCGTTGTTAGTTCCGGGAAAAGTGGCATATGGGAGGCTCCAAGAAAGAGGATGGTGGAGAGGGTGTTTATCAGAAGAATGTTGGCGTACTCTGCTAGAAAAAATAGTGCGAAGGGGCCGCCCGCATATTCGACGTTGAACCCTGAAACTAGCTCGGATTCGCCTTCGGTTAAGTCAAAAGGGGCCCGATTGGTCTCTGCCAGAGTAGAAATATACCACATTGCTGCCAGGGGTCAGGTTGGGAGGATAAGTCAGATGGCTTCTTGGGTAATATTAAAGGTCTGGAGAGTAAAGCCCCCTGAGACAATGATAATGCTGAGGAGGATAAGCCCCAAACTAACCTCGTAAGAAATCGTTTGGGCGACAGCTCGGAGGGCCCCGATTAGGGCGTATTTGGAGTTTGAGGCCCACCCCGAGCCGAGAATGGAATAAACAGCTAGGCTCGAGAGGGCAAGGATAAACAGGATGCCAAGGTTAAGGTCCGTAACTGGGTAGGGGAGAGGTATGGGGGCTCAAAGGGTGAGAGCTAAGGTAAGGGCCAGTATGGGGGTGGCCAAAAATAGGAAGGGGGAGGAGGTAGAGGGCCGAATGGGTTCTTTAATAAATAGTTTCACTCCGTCTGCGATGGGTTGAAGAAGCCCGTATGGTCCGACGATGTTAGGCCCTTTACGAAGTTGCATGTAGCCTAGTACTTTTCGTTCTAGAAGGGTGAGGAAGGCGACCGCCAGGAGGACGGGAACGATGAAGGCTAGGGGATTAATGATAAATAAAACTAGGGTTGTAATCATAGTTAAAGAGGGGATTTGAACCCCTGTCCAAAGAGCTTAGGTCTTTAGCACTTGCCGGGCTCTGCCACTCTAACATGTTGTTATCTTAAACAAGTGTTGGATATGTCCTGTTCCTTGTTTTAGTTGAGTTCTTCAAATAGGGGTGGGGCGTGCCCAAGGCATGGGCCCCTTCTTCTCGGTCCTTTCGTACTGGAAAAGAGCATGGCCATAGATAGAAACTGACCTGGATTACTCCGGTCTGAACTCAGATCACGTAGGACTTTAATCGTTGAACAAACGAACCCTTAATAGCGGCTGCACCATTAGGATGTCCTGATCCAACATCGAGGTCGTAAACCCTCTCGTCGATGGGGGCTCTAGGAGGGGATTGCGCTGTTATCCCTAGGGTAACTCGGTCCGCTGATCGGCCAATGGGCCGGATCATTAAGGTCAGAGTTTCTGTTGCTTAGGGCGGTAGCCCTTGGTTTTGGGAAGTTTTTCCCGGTCCTCATGGGAGGTTTTTTGTATCCCACGGTCGCCCCAACCGAAGACAGTTCAGCAGGGTTCCACGTTGTTCGAAGCCATTGGTGTAGATTGTTTTCTGTGGGCTGCTTGATGTCTAAAGCTCCATAGGGTCTTCTCGTCTTATGGGGGTATTCCCGCTTCTGCACGGGAAGATCAATTTCATTGACTGGAGGGGGGAGACAGTTGAGCCCTCGTTATGCCATTCATACGGGTCCTCATTTAAAGGACAAGTGATTGCGCTACCTTCGCACGGTCAAGATACCGCGGCCGTTAAACTCTTAAGTCACAGGGCAGGCGGGACCTCTTATTCTTTGATCTTGCAAGAGGCGATGTTTTTGGTAAACAGGCGGGGCTCGTAGGTTTGCCGAGTTCCTTCCTTCTCTTTTAGTCTTTCCCTGTTTGCAGTCCTGTGTGGGTTTAATGGTAGTGTATTGTGGTTTTATCTAGTTTACTAGTTTTCCCCACAGTGCCCTCTTTTGGGGCCATTAATTGTCGGTGGGGGGTCCGTTCCGACTTACACGTGTGCTGGGAGAGGGTCGTGTGCCTCTTATTACTCATATAAGCATCGTTTCTCCCATGGGGGCATGGGATAGCCTAGTAACTTAAGGGGAAAAGATTAATTATCGTTATGATAGGGTGGGGCTTATTTAAGCTTTAACGCTGTTTTCTTAGATGGCTGCTTTTAGGCCCACTAAAATAAGATTCCTTGGGTTTATTATGATCTTTTGACTCCTAAAAAAGTTGTGTCTTTATTTAAAGAAGCTGGACCTTCTTTAACTAACTCCTCGAGCTTCCCCGGGTCGATGGGGGGGGGGCTTGGGAAGGTCGGGGGCTGAACTTCTATCCATTTCTTAGGCAACCAGCTATAACCAGGCTCGGTAGGCTTGTCACCTCTACTCGGAGCTCTTCCCACTCTTTTGCCACAGAGACGGGTTAGCCCTAAAAAGGCTGTCTCGGAGTAGCTCGTCTGGTTTCGGGGGGTAAAACTAAAGGGCGCTTTGCTTTAAGTTTACTAGCTTAATCATGATGCAAAAGGTACAAGTATTAATCTTTGCTTTTTCTCGCTTAGGTAAATAGTTCTTTCATTTCTCTTTCAGCGTTCCCTTGCGGTACTTTGTCTGTAGCTCCTATAATCCTTTTCTGTCGCCCGTACTAGGGAGGAAGAATGGTTTGTTTGTAGTAGGGTTGGGGGAAGCATATATGCGGGGTGTTTGGTTTTGGGGTGGGGGCTAGCTGGTGGGCTCAGGGCGATCTGACTTGCACAGATAACTTCTCGGTGTAAGGGAGATGCTTTACTATTTTAGCTTCGCTCTGTTTCTCCAAGTGCACCTTCCGGTACACTTACCATGTTACGACTTGCCTCCCCTTGAGGTTAAAATTTTTTAGGTAAGGTGAGTAGGGTGTTCGGGGAGAGTGACGGGCGGTGTGTACGCGCTTCAGAGCCGGTTTCAGCCGAACTCACTGTTTTCGTGCTTACTGCTAAATCCGCCTTCGGGGGTTTATTTCAAAATCTCTTTCGTGGTTCTCTGGCTCAGAGAATGTAGCCCATCTCTTCCCACTTCATTCGCTACACCTCGACCTGACGTTTTAAGAAGTCCTTATTTTGCCTACTTTAGGTCCCTTAGAGGGTAGGCTGGCGACGGCGGTATATAGGCGGAAGAAACAAGAAGTGGTGAGGTTGAACGGGGATCATCGGTTCTAGGACAGGCTCCTCTAGGGGGGTCTGAAGCACCGCCAAGTCCTTTGGGTTTTAAGCTAGCGCTCGTAGTTCCCAGGCGGATAGAGGTTGTAAGATTCTATCAAAGTTTATGGCTAGGCATAATGGGGTATCTAATCCCAGTTTGTGTCATAGCTGTCGTGGGGTCGGAGGTTTAAAGTCACTTTCGTTGCTGGGTTTCCTGCTCCCGGGAGCGTATAACAGTTCTGGGAGTGTTTAACTTTAGTGGGGAAAATCCTAACCACACTTTACGCCGGTGTTTATCAACTTGGGCCTCTCGTATAACCGCGGTGGCTGGCACGAGTTTTACCGGCCCTTAATTACCTTCACTAAGTCGAGTTTTCACTCATGGCTTAATGTTTATCACTGCTGAGTTCCCTTGGGGGTGTGGCGGAGCAAGACGTTTTGGGCAGACGTGTGGCGAGCCTGATGCCCGCTCCTCGTTTCCAATTAGGGGATCGAGGGCATTCTCACAGGGGGGTAGATGCTTGCATGTGTAAATTTAGTAACAGCTGATAATAAAGTCAGGACCAAGCTTTTATGCCCGCGGGACTTTCTAGGGTCCGTCTTAACATCTTCAGTGTTATGCTTTATTTAAGCTACGCTAGC